TCCAATAGGATTTGAACCTATACCAAAGGTTTAGAAGACCTCTGTCCTATCCATTAGACAATGGACGCTTTTCGTTCCTATTTTCTTCTTTCGTATTCTTCCTTTCTCTTGTTCGGATAAAAAACGATTACACGGAAAATATTTTAGGGAATAAAAAAAACAATGATGCATATCCAAATTGATGATGCATGTATAATAAAAAGCATATATAATAAAGAATATATAGCGGGTAGCGGGAATCGAACCCGCATCGTTAGCTTGGAAGGCTAGGGGTTATAGTCGACGTTGGTTGATCATTTTTAACGTTTCTAATTCAAAACCGAACATGAAATTTTGGTTTCATTCGGCTCCTTTATAGAAGATTGATGTATTCCCAAAGAGAAAAATTAGATCCATAACATCTATGTTAGCTTTTCTGCATGAATCCGCCCAAAGCTACTTGCTTTCTAGATGATCCCTCTAGAGGAGGGGGATTATACTAAATCCATTTAGTCTAGTTACTTCGTTCCCTATTTCCACTCGCAGGATCCTGAGGAAAAAAATTTGGTTTCCACCGAGCTGAAACAATATGCTGATGGTTCTAGTAAACCAAAACCATCGTTTTATAGCTATTTGGCTTCAATTTCCCTTTTACAAAAAAAAAAAATTGAAGATCTAGTTACGATTGGAAATACACTTTTATATCTTCATCCATGGATCCTTTACTCATACTCATTCAATTGGAAGAGTTAATCCAATTCAAAAAAATTATGCTTCGCGACTCCATATCCATAATCCAATCTTTTTTATTCAATTTCTAATTGGCCTTTGGATACAAATCGTGAAAATGTATATTCTTCCTCAAATATGCTATTGAGAGGTAAAGGATTAAACCTTTTTAAGAAATAAAGTTTTTGATCGGAATATGAAACTGAAAGACCCCTTAACTATTTAATTAAGTTTTTGATAGAACGAATCACACTTTTACCACTAAACTATACCCGCTACATATTTATTATTGTATATGAATAGACCATTTGTCGAACAAAAGAGTGAGGCGCAATCAAGATAGCACCAGAATCATGAAAATTCTAGCGTTGACACTTCGTCCCGCCGGGGACTTAAATAGGCGGCGAAGAGCAGAAAGCTTACTTAAATAACATAAAAAATAAGTTTATAATAAAATAACTTATAAGTTATATTATAATGTTTATTTATATAACATATAAATAAACATTATAATATTTTATATATCTTCGTTTTATATATCTTTATTTTATATCTTTTTTTATATAATCTTATATCTTTTTTATATATCTTTATTCTTTTTTTTCTTTATAATATAAAATTTTTATATATTTATTATAAATTTATATATTTATTATAAATATATATATATATATTATTTATAATTATAATAAATAAAGAATATAATTTAATAGAATATAAATAAAAGAATATATATAAAAAAAATAGATAAATAAAAAAGGAAAATGAAGGTTTTTTACTTCACGTGTCACATCACATAAAAAATTTTCTATTTTAAAATGGGGATGGGGAGAGATGGCTGAGTGGACTAAAGCGGCGGATTGCTAATCCGTTGTACGAGTTATTCGTACCGAGGGTTCGAATCCCTCTCTCTCCGCTTCTTCTGATTACTTGAGACTTTCGAATTCGAAGGAATTTCGATCCTTTGATTTTATCATAGCATAGGTAAATGTATGGAATACATAAAATCATAAGAAAAAAATTTCGAAAAAGCAGGAAAAACTAAAAATATCTTTTTTTTATTCCTCACGTCCAGGATTACGCCCTGGATCATTAGATAAAAATCCGAAGATGAAGAGAGAAATAAAGAATATCACTACTGTATAAACGAATAGTTTGAGAGTAAGCATTACACAATCTCCAAGATCTTTTTTTTTGAAAAAGGGAATAGATTACTTATTTTTTACCACATACACTATTTTGTTTTGACATGACACCCCCCAAAAAATGAAGTGTTTTTTGAAAAGAAAGTCATTTTCACGAATTTCTTTGGAATAAGATTTTGATTCCTTCGTTATCAAAAATTTCTTGTCATATGATTAGGTATTGTAGGCAACCTAATAAAATCTTTGCTCACTGTAAGGTCAGAGCGAGGAAATAAGCTGATCAAAATTCATCGCCGTGGTTATTCAATATACAAGAATTTCTATTTTTGAATCGAGGGTTCATAATGTAAGACTTATCTGGTCTTATCAATTTTTAGAATTTTTATTTATCGAATAAATCATGAATTTAGCAGAGTATTAAATCATCGAAAACTTACAGCAGCTTGCCAAACAAAGGCTAAGAGAAAAAAAAGTACAGGTATGACAGGCATAACATCTACGATTGGATTTAAAAAGGCATAAGCTTCGGGCAATTTGGCGAAGAAAAAACTACTCGAATAAAAGACAGAATTAAGACAGATGCAGATTAAACTAAAGATATTAAGCATAACAAAATTTCGTTCTTGTAGATTAGATAATTTTATTCTGATTGAGTTTTTTTTTATAAGGGAAAAAAAAGACAAGTCAAAAAATCTTTCTTTTTCTTCGAACTCTCCCAAATAAAAATCCCTCCTTCCATTCTCAAATGAGAATACAAGGAATTCCATTTTCATACAATATCTTAACTGAATTCCATGTAATGATCAATGAATTTTTTTGATTCTATATCTACATGTGTTGAATCCTAGCAACAATATATTCCCAATGTATTTATTGGGTTGGGATTGACGAATAACCAATACCAATATTAATGTTTATTAGTGTCGAATAGAAATTCGAAATGGGGCGTGGCCAAGCGGTAAGGCAGCGGGTTTTGGTCCCGTTACTCGGAGGTTCGAATCCTTCCGTCCCAGATCGTTTCCATCAGAAACGAAAGATGGGATCACATTGTATCCCACATGAAACATAAAATTGTTAACGAGAACAATCTTTTGTTCTGAATTCTAAGAATCATTCTTAGAATCATATTTTTTCTTTCATTTGGTTTCTCACAAACGTAATCAAGTGTCAAATGTGGGTGGAAATAAATATCTTTTTTTTTTAATTCAAAAAAGAAATTCTGGGTTTATCATTCACATTCAGGATATGCTCGTACTACTCAATATTCATTTTAAAGTTAGTTACTTATGGAAACTTTATGTCCCATATCTATGAAATGTCAATTCTCACACGAAGCATTCTGAATCGAAATGTGAATGAAAGAAAGGCCTCTTTATTCCCTTACCAAGGGTAAAAAGCCTAAAGTAAATAAATGGGGTATCCCAATTCCACAGTCTATGTGGAGACTAAAGAGTAGGGAGTTTTTGGTACTAATTTCATCACTGGTCTTAAAACTTCTAAAGCTGGTGTGGGAAAAAAATAGTAAAAACGAATTGATCTGGACCCCATTTTTTTGTATTTTATCTGGTTCATCTTATATCTTATCCGGTTCAAATGAATAATTGTAAATCAATGTAATGTAGCGATTGGGGGGAAATTCGTATATTGCATCTACTTGACTTTATGGAATTGATGGAAAAGAAAAATTCTTGAACCTGAAGTAAAACAAAATCCGTATTGTATAAAATAAAATAAAAAAGTTTTATTAATAATTGATTTTTTTCCGGGATTGCAAATCTATTAATATTAAAGGTTCTTCTTTTGAGGTTTATAGTTTATTTGTTCGAGAAAAATGGATCCTTCATGATTGATCGTCCCGAACAATCTTTTTAAGATGTAAATAAGTCTTAAGCAAACTTTTTTATTCGTCTTTTTTAGAAATATGTTTCATTCATATGATAGAATATAGAGTTAAAAAAATTGGATCCTTGCTGAGCCTTCCCCGGATAAATACTTATCTATCCATAGATAGATAGAAAGTATGTACTATTATATACCGGTATACACACACCGGTTGAGCCAATGACTATTCATGATTCCATATTGAATCAATTACATACCGGTTTGAAATAAAATTAGAGGAATGTTATGTTAAAACTTCGTTTGAAACGATGTGGTAGAAGGCAACGTGCGACTTGAAGGACATGATCGGCTGTGGATTCTTACATCCACCATTTTCTATAGGAATGAAGATGTTCTTGGCTCGACATAGTTTGTTCTGCTCTGTTAGGAACCGAATTTGTGTTAGGTTGTAAGTAAATAGTACATGATGGAGCTCGAGCAGAAAGGATTGATTCGTTTATCAGGGGGAAGAATCTAGGGTTAGTAACTATCAATAAGTTAGACCAACTTTGTAAGTATATCCTCAATATATAAATCGAAAGGTTAAAAGATCGAAAAATCAAAGAAGTTTGAAAAATAAAAAGTAAAATTTTTCAGAATTGGTAAAACTATTTCGATCAAAAGTGTATCACAAGGGAATCCACCGTTCATATTCTATTTCTATAGTTCATATTCTATTTCTATAGTTCATATTCTATTTCTATAGTATAGAAAAAAATAACAAAAAACAAAAAGGTATGTTGCTGCTCTTTTGAAAGGAGTAAGGATCACCGAAGTAATGTCTAAACCCAATGATTTCACAAAGCAAAGATAAAGGATTCCGGAACAAGTAAACACTATTTTCAATTGTCTCAACAATTGAATCAGAATGAGGAATAAAAATAGATTCGAGATGAGACAAACAAAAGAGGTTAGAGACGGCTCAATAAATGTCTAAGGGTTTCCCTTCGAACTCTGTCAGAATTACCCAACTTGAGTTATGAGTACGAATGAGATTTCTTTTTTTCTGTAAGGAAGAATAAAAAAACGACTCAAATCATAGTCTAATTCATGATTTTATGGATCCATTTGCCATTATATACATATACAGAAATTTAGAATCCTTTTTTCTCGAGCCGTATGAGGAGAAAACCTCCCATACGTTTCTAGGGGGGGCATTGTTTATTTACATCTATTCCAATGAGCCATCTACCGAATCGTTGCAATTGATGTTCGATCCCGAAGAGAAGGAAGAGATCTTAGAAAAGTAGGTTTTTACGATCCGATAAAGAATCAAACTTATTTAAATGTTCCTCTTATTCTATATTTCCTTGAAAAAGGTGCTCAACCTACGGGAACTGTTTGTGATATTTTAAGGAAGGCGGAATTATTTCAAGAAAGAACTTCGATTCGAGTTAATTAAAGTAAAAAAACAAAAAATTAATAAATAAAGGGGGGGGGGGGGTAACTAGTATCTATCTTTGTGTAATTATTTACATTTACACACAATTTGCCTTTTTCTTGCTGTATTCATACTTAATTTACTTTTTTTCTTGTTTTGTTTGTTGCGGGAATCCACCAACAAACAAGGGGTTAATCTTGCTTATTGTACCTCTATTGATTGAATAAACCCGAGATTTTTTCTTTACTTTACCTCTTTCGTATTTTTTTCATCCAAATTTCTTATTTATGTTTATGTTGTGCCAATCCAACACAAGTCCTTATTTGATTTACTTAAATATGTTTTCTTAATATTGGATTCATATTGACAATGGTGCATCGAAGAAATATAATTCGATCGTAGATAAATAGATCTGTTTATCTCCACCTCATATTGGTTTTTTTTACTTCACTTCAGTCAAATGATGGGTTTGCCCTGCCGGATTTACTGGCATACAAGATGTATTTTCTTAACGAAAAAGAAAAGAAAATTGATAAATAAAATGGCGGTTTGTCACAATTTTGACATCTCTATTGGGAATCTGTTGTTGTTTAATCCGATCTGTCCATTTTGGTATTTTGGTGTTTTTAATTGATCAACAAAAACAAATCTTTCTTTTCGATTTGTTCTAGTTCAATGTTTTGACGGGGTCGTGCAGTGCAATTCAATTGACTTTTTTATTTTGACCGTATTTACATATATATCCTATTTATTTTATTTTTATTCGGGTTGCTAACTCAACGGTAGAGTACTCGGCTTTTAAGTGCGACTATGATCTTTTACACATTTGGATGAAGCAACAGATTCGTCCAGACTATTGGTAGAGTCTATAAGACCACGACTGATCCTCAAAGGTAATGAATGGAAAAAACAGCATGTCGTAATAAAATATTATTATTTTATTATTTAATTTATTATTTAATTAAATATTATTTAATTAAAGTAGAACTTTGAGTTTATCCTTACCGGATCGTTACAATTTTTTTTCTTTTTGTTTGGAAGTGAAAAAAAAAATTCACATTTACAGTTGGGTCTAGTGAATAAATGGATAGAGCCCTATGGCTCTAATTCTGGTGAAATAAAAAGCAACGAGCTTTTGTTCTTAATTTGAATGATTACCCGATCTAATTAGACGTTAAAGATAGATTAGTGCCTGATGCGGGAAAGGGTGGGTTCTTCTGTGAGTGGACCATTGATTTTCTTTCTTTTTTTTTTAATGAATCCTAATTATTCTTTATTATGGATTGGAGACGAATGTGTAGAAGAAACAGTATACTGATAAAGAGAATTTATTCCAAAGTCAAAAGAGCGATCGAGTTGCAAAAATAAAGGATTTTTTACCCTCTTGTAATTATAACGAACATAAACCAATTGGATAGAAAAGGAGAGGAAAAAGATCTGTTGATTGGACTCCCCCGTTTCCTTTGTTTGCGGGATATATATTTTTTTCTTACTGTAATTATATACATAATACATACCCTGTTCTGACCATATTGCACTATGTATCATTTGATAACCCAAAAAATGAAATAGGTCCCGCCTCTGGTTCAAGTAGAAATGTAAATGGAAGAATTACAAGGATATTTAGAAAGAGATAGATCTCTGCAACAACACTTTCTATATCCGCTTCTCTTTAAGGAGTATATTTACACATTTCTTCATGATCGTGGTTTAAATGGTTCGATTTTTTACGAATCCACGGAAATTTTTGGTTATGACAATAAATCTAGTTCAGTACTTGTGAAACGTTCAATTATTCGAATGTATCGACAGAATTATTTGATTTATTCGGTTAATGATTCTAACCAAAATCGATTCGTTGGGCACAACAATTATTTTGATTTTCATTTTTATTCTCAGATGATATTGGAAGGTTTTGCAGTCATTGTGGAAATTCCATTCTTGCTGCGATTGGTATCTTCCCTCGAAGAAAAAAAAATACCAAAATCTCAGAATTTGAATTTACGATCTATTCATTCAATATTTCCCTTTTTGGAGGACAAATTATCGCATTTAAATTATGTGTCAGATATACTAATACCTTATCCCATCCATCTGAAAATCTTGGTTCAAATCCTTCAATTCTGGATCCAAGATGTTCCTTCTTTACATTTATTGCGATTCTTTCTTCACGAATATCATAATTGGAATAGTCTTATTACTCCGAATAATTCTATTTTTCTTTTTTCAAAAGAAAATAAAAGACTATTTCGGTTCCCATATAATTCTTATGTATCTGAATGCGAATTTGTATTAGTTTTTCTTCGTAAACAATCTTCTTATTTACGATTAACATCTTCTGGAGCTTTTCTTGAGCGAACACATTTCTATGGAAAAATAGAATAT